TATTAATATTATTAATATAATATTATTAATATGCGAAAAAAATGAAGAAAATTTGAGATACAATTCTACGTGACGTGACTAAAACTTAGTCCCCCTTTTTTTCAGTTCTTTAGGATAGGAAGGAAAGAGAAAGAAAAAGTATATTGAACCTCAGCAAAAATCCGGTGGATCTAAGATTCCATTTTGGAGAACAGAAATGGAAAGGGGGTCCAGTCTAAGGTAAAAAAAAAGCTCCACGAAATCATAGCATAAAAAAAAGATACTTAAATGAAATACTGGGATTAGGATAGGAATAATTGATAGTTAGAAAAAAATTGTATTACTTACATTATTACTATATATATAATAATATTCTATTAATATTAATTAGAATTACAACAAAATATTTAGAAATTCCATTTCTAATTAGTAACTTCTATTGATATTGATTTTTTTTCTTTTTTGTTCTTTTCGTCTTCTTAGGTTCGGGTCGAAAACAGAAGAGTTAAGTTGATCAAACAAAAATACAAAGGGGGTTCATGGCTAAGGGTAAAGATATCCGAGTTAGAGTTATTTTGGAATGTACCAGTTGTGTCCAAAATGGTGTCAATAAGGAATCGCCAGGCATTTCTAGATATATTACTCAAAAGAATCGGCACAATACACCCAGTCGATTAGACTTGAGAAAATTTTGTCGATATTGTCACAAGCATACGATTCATGGGGAAATAAAGAAATAAATCGAACGTGTGTTTGATCTTTCAAGGGGGCAGGAAAAGGAAGAACTTAACATATCTTAACATAAACATATATATATATATAATATACAAATAAAAATATAGAATATACAAAAAAACCTATTTCGGTCGGATCTGAAATGAATAAAGAAAATAAAGAAATAGAATTTTAGAGATAAGGAATAAACCATGGATAAATCCAAGCAACCTTTTCGTAAATCCAAGCGATCTTTTCGTAGGCGTTTTCCCCCAATTGAATCGGGGGATCGAATTGATTATAGAAACATGAGTTTAATTAGTCGATTTATTAGTGAACAAGGAAAAATATTATCTAGACGGGTGAATAGATTGACCTTGAAACAACAACGATTAATTACTATTGCTATAAAACAAGCTCGTATTTTATCTTTGTTACCTTTTCTTAATAATGAAAAACAGTTTGAGAGAGCCGAGTCAATCCCTAGAACTACCGGTCCTAGAACCAGAAACAAATAGATATACTCTTCCATTGATTCAAAACTTCAATCGGAATTCAAGCTCAGATTGATGTTTTGTTCGAAAAGCCTCAAATCCAGATTTTATTGTTGTGTTATAAGAAACAACAAATAGGGAAAGAATAAATCTTTTTTTTTGAAAGATGTTCGTTCATTTCTACTACTTATCTTATCTGAATTTTTTTTATTCTATCTTCCCGGAGAATGGACTCCGGGGAATGCAATTCGGTTTCAATCATTCCTATATATGACTTTAGAATGTCTTTTATTTCATAATTTTATTGGAAATCATGTAAAGACAATTTTTATTTGATATAGCTATTTGCGCAAGTATTTTACGATTAAGAAGTAATTGCTTCTTGTACAGATTGTGTATTAATCTACTATAACTATAGAATACCCCTTTCTCACGAGCCGCTGCATTTATCCGAGCGATCCACAAACGACGAAAGTCCCTCTTTTGCCTGCCTCTATCTCGATGAGAGGAAACCAAAGCTCTCATTTTCTGTTGAGTAATGGTTCGAGTAAGTCTTGAATGCGCCCCTATAAAGGTTGATGCAAATAAACGAATTTTTGTTCGACGTCTCCGAGCTATATATCCTCGTCTAACTCTGGTCATTGAATCAAATTACACTTTAATGAATGAATAACTAATTGATTTCTCTTCTTTCAGTCATCCTTTTATCCCCCGGTTGATTAATAACAAAACGGATTATTCCGATATATAAAATATAAATTCCAATGGCTTTTGCTACTATGACCTTCCCAACCACTATTTGGAATCCTTACAGGTAAAATACCTAGAAATAAGAAATTCTAACGATATTAAATAAAAGCAAAAAATAGTGGGTTCCATCGTTTCTATGGTTATTTCATAAACGGTGAGGTCCTCTCTATACACCGGAGCCTCTTCTTTCATTTAATCAAATGTTATTGTAAACTTGTATAGTTCACTCTCTTTGGCTCTACCAATCAATTATACAGTAATAGATCTTTTCACAAAAAAGGCTATCCATACAGTGACGGCATTTAATTATGAAAGTTGGCTAGGTAGCTGACCTTGTTAGTCCGTTCTTTCAAGAAAGGGAGCATAACCTTTTTGCTTCTTGTAGTACTATTTCCTCCGCTTAATGGATAACTATTTGCTACCAATGGGGAATTGCTTTTCATCTCAAATTGAGGTGATTGGATTTGCACCAATGGAAACCATAAATTTCATACACAAAAAATATAGGTATATGGTAGATCCTCATCCTCATTTTTAGATAGTAAAAATGGCTTTTTCCACTCTATCTATCCTATTGCTGATTGGTACTGGAAAAATGGTTTTGTTTGTTCGAACTCATGATCTAAACGAGTCGCACATACACCCTAGTACATGTTCCCCGACGCTGAGGACATCCTCGAAGTGCGGGGGATTTCGTGATTTTTCTTATTGGCTGTCTTGTGTTTCTAATAAGTTGTTTAATTGTCGGCATATCATACATATATATAATATAATAGGTTGGTTTAGATCGATCTTAACCTGATGATTGATGATTATGAATTATTTCTATTCAATATCAAATCACGAAAAATTGGAATTCTGATTTGAAACGGAATCATGTATTTACACGAAATCTCCAGTATTTTCATTTTCGACCGCTACAAGATCAACAATACCATGAGCTTGGGCTTCTGTTGCTGACATAAAAACATCCCTTTCCATGTCTTCGGATATAACCCATAAAGGGTTGCCCGTTCTTTGTACATAAACCTTTGTGAGGGTTTCGCGAAGTTTCAGTAGTTCTTCCGCTTCCAGGATAAATTCCCCTGCTTGTGCCTCATAAAAAGAACTAGCAGGTTGGTGAATCATGACCCTGATAATATTGATATAACATCATGCATGAACGGTTCTTCTATCTTGCAGGATTGGGCTAAAGTAAGGGATAAAAAAACAAGAAGAAAAAAAACAAATAGAATGGAACAGCCGTACAGGCATCTTTTGTGCATTGCATACGGCTCTGCAATGGCATTTCTTCCTCCCTTCTCTTCAATTTCTATTCTATCGAAGAAAAAAATAGAATCCATCCGATCCAGATCGTTGAATGATCCATTTACCACCCTTCCTTTCGTATTGTAGGAGTCAAAAAATACTATGATGGTTCTGTTGCTTTCTATATTTATCTCGTCTGTGATTTAGCAATCCCAAAGTTTCTTTTTTTTTTCATTTTCGTACTCTTTCTTTCGTAACGTAACTATCATAAAGATAAAGAGACTTCTGGTGTGGAAGAAAAAGGGTTTGTGACGCTGAAATGTACTCCTGACACATAAGAATCAAATCGGAATAACCTTTGTTTCATACTACTATCTCGATACAAAATCTCATGTTAGGAAAAACAATACTAGTTTGTTCATATCGAACTCGAAGTGCCATGCTATTATTACCTATTTTTCATATTATTCACATTCGATATGGCGAAGGCATAGTCTTCTTCTTTTTTTTTCAAATAAAAACTCATTGGCGCCAAGCGTGAGGGAATGCTAGACGTTTGGTAATTTCTCCTCCGACCAGAATGAAAGATCCCATTGAAGCGGCTAATCCCATGCAAATTGTATGCACATCGGGCGAAACAAATTGCATAGTATCATAAATGGCTATTCCTGGTATTACCCATCCGCCGGGAGAGTTTATAAACAAATAAAGATCCCTAGTATCATCTTCTATACTGAGATATACCATGAGACCAACAAGTTGATTTGAGATCTCACTATCAACTTCTTGGCCTAAAAAAAGTAATCTTTCTCGATAAAGTCGGTTGATTAGGACAAAATTGTATCCCCTTTGAACCGTACGCGCATCTTTGGATGCATACGGTTCAAAAAAATTGTGAAAAAAGAACCAATGTGTCGATTCCAATCCTATCTCTTTTTTTTGTAACAGATTTCCGTTTTTCTAATGAAAATAAAGGGGTTTTTCTTCTATTTTTCAAAAAAAAACATAAGTTTTGGCTCCCTTCCATATCTCTAAAAAAAAAGAATTTACTGAACTTCATTTTTTGTATTAACCTTTCATTGATGTATTGTTTCGTCGAGATTCAAATCACGATGTCATTTTCTTGTTCCTGAATGGGTCCTTTCAATTCTTTTAGGTTCATGTTCTACTCCGGGGAAAGATCTATCCGAATTCTATTTGCACATATAGGACAAATAATTTCAGTACCATTTCTTTTTGCTACGACTTTAAAAATTCGTTTTATGCCTCTCCCAAACTATTCGATGTATTCATCATATTGGTTGGCATGTCAGTTTGAGATCACTCCTATAATTGAATTTAATATTACGAATCGTCTATGCTACAAGCGGTAATTGTAAATATATTACTATTACCAATTTGTTTGGTATTTTCTGAACGGAGCCTGGATATTTTATTTTTTTAGTCCAAGTCAACCATAAATTCTTCTAATTGATAATATTGATCCTCAATAGAAATTGATCCAATTTCACTTCACGCTCCGAATGATTGAAGAACCAATCAATACAATATTTCTTGGGCGAAACAGAGGATATCTCGATCGGGGGAGAAAACGGGTAAATCCCATATGACCCAATATGTCTGACAAGTCGCACTATACGTCAACCCAAACTGCATCTTCCTCTCCAGGACTCCGAAAAGGTACTTTTGGAACACCAATGGGCATTAAATTAAAGAAAAAAATTAAGTACTATACTTCACTTTAATATGGAAACGTAAGAATGAGTTTATTGTCTTCATCATTTTTTTCTGTTTATTCTACTAGTTTATACATAAATGGGAAGGTTTTTAGAGAAAGAGAGAATGAATAAATACAAATTTTAATGAAGGGATCAATCGTTCTAATAATAAACAAGTATCCATCCATTCGTTCCCACAAAATGGGACCGATGCTCCCATTGCGTATTGGTACTTATCGGGTATAGAATAGATCTGCTTCTCTTTGTTCTTACGAACAGAATTCTTCCGTTATTTTAAACGGAATAGAATAAATAGTAACCTTTTCTCATACAGAATCCGCTCAAAAGTACATAGTATATTCCAATGCGATAAAGTTACATAGTGTCTATTTTTCTTTGATAAAGGGGTATTTCCATGGGTTTGCCTTGGTATCGTGTTCATACTGTCGTATTGAATGATCCCGGTCGATTGCTTTCTGTCCATATAATGCATACGGCTCTAGTTTCTGGTTGGGCCGGTTCTATGGCTCTATACGAATTAGCGGTTTTTGATCCCTCTGACCCCGTTCTTGATCCAATGTGGAGACAAGGTATGTTCGTTCTACCCTTCATGACTCGTTTAGGAATAACCAATTCGTGGGGTGGTTGGAGTATTTCAGGAGGAACTGTAACGAATCCAGGTATTTGGAGTTATGAAGGGGTAGCAGGTGCACATATTGTGTTTTCTGGCTTGTGCTTTTTGGCGGCCATATGGCATTGGGTGTATTGGGACCTAGAAATATTCTGTGATGAACGTACGGGAAAACCCTCTTTGGATTTGCCCAAGATCTTTGGAATTCATTTATTTCTCTCAGGGGTGGCTTGCTTTGGCTTTGGCGCATTTCATGTAACAGGTTTATATGGTCCTGGAATATGGGTGTCCGATCCTTATGGACTAACTGGAAAAGTACAATCTGTAAGCCCAGCGTGGGGCGCGGAAGGTTTTGATCCTTTTATTCCGGGAGGAATCGCTTCTCATCATATTGCAGCGGGTACACTGGGCATATTAGCGGGCCTATTCCATCTTAGTGTCCGTCCGCCTCAACGTCTATACAAAGGATTACGTATGGGCAATATTGAAACTGTACTTTCTAGTAGTATCGCTGCTGTTTTTTTTGCAGCTTTTGTTGTTGCTGGAACTATGTGGTATGGTTCAGCAACTACCCCAATCGAGTTATTTGGTCCCACTCGTTATCAGTGGGATCAGGGATACTTCCAGCAAGAAATATATCGAAGAGTTGGTGCCGGACTAGCCGAAAATCTGAGTTTATCGGAAGCTTGGTCTAAAATTCCCGAAAAATTAGCTTTTTATGATTACATTGGTAATAATCCGGCAAAAGGGGGATTATTCAGAGCGGGTTCAATGGACAGTGGGGATGGAATAGCTGTTGGATGGTTAGGCCACCCCGTCTTTAGAGATAAAGAAGGGCGCGAGCTTTTTGTACGTCGTATGCCTACTTTTTTTGAAACATTCCCGGTAGTTTTGGTAGATGGAGACGGAATTGTGAGGGCAGATGTTCCTTTTCGAAGGGCAGAATCAAAGTATAGTGTTGAACAAGTAGGTGTAACTGTTGAGTTCTATGGTGGGGAACTCAATGGAGTCAGTTATAGTGATCCTGCTACTGTAAAAAAATATGCTAGACGTGCACAATTAGGTGAAATTTTTGAATTAGACCGGGCTACTTTGAAATCCGATGGTGTTTTTCGTAGTAGTCCAAGGGGTTGGTTCACTTTTGGGCATGCTTCGTTTGCTTTGCTCTTCTTTTTCGGACACATTTGGCATGGCGCTAGAACCTTGTTCAGAGATGTTTTTGCTGGTATTGATCCGGATTTGGATGCTCAAGTGGAATTTGGAGCATTCCAAAAACTTGGAGACCCAACTACAAAGAGACAAGCAGTTTGATACAAGATTGCTCTGGTATCTTTCGCTTCTATTTTTTTTTATTTGAATAGGGTACTCGAGAAATATTGACTTGAATCACCTTCTTTTCTTTGATTCTTTCCCTTTTTTATATGGTATGGTAAACGACCTCACTCAAACGAATAGGTGTGAAAGCTATAATTGTAAACCACGATCGAATCTATGGAAGCATTGGTTTATACCTTCCTTTTAGTCTCGACTTTAGGGATAATTTTTTTCGCTATCTTTTTTCGAGAACCACCTAAGGTTCCGACTAAAAAATGAAATGATTTTTCATTATATCAACTGAAGTAATGAGCCTCCCATATCGGGCGGCTCATTACTTCAACTAGTCTAGTCCCCGTGTTCTTCGAATGGATCTCTTAATTGTTGAGAGGGTTGCCCAAAAGCGGTATATAAGGCGTACCCCGTAAAGCTTACAAGTAAACCAGATATGAAGATGGCGACTAGGGTTGCTGTTTCCATTTTTAGATAATTTCAAGATCACAACGGATCTACGATAAGATAGTTTATTTACAACTACAACGGAATGGTATACAAAGTCAACAGATCTCAACCAATGATTAAATAGGATTTATGGCTACACAAACCGTTGAGGGTAGTTCTAGATCTAGGCCAAGACAAACTGCCGTAGGGA